AATGAATAACGGATCCGGATCCTAAAAACAATAATGCTTTTGAATAAGCATGAGTAATCAAATGAAATAAAGCAGCTCGATAAGAACCTATACCTAGGGCTAACATCATATAACCCAGTTGAGACATTGTAGAATAAGCTAAACTTCTCTTAATGTCTTTTTGAGCAAGAGCTAAAGTAGCTCCTAATAGTACGGTTATTATACCTATAAAAGATATTCCATTCGTTATGTAAGGTATGACTACGAAAAGAGGAAGAAGTCGAGCGACTAGAAAAATCCCCGCCGCTACCATGGTAGCAGCATGTATGAGAGCTGAAATAGGAGTAGGCCCCTCCATAGCATCAGGTAACCATACATGAAGGGGAAATTGGGCAGATTTAGCAACTGCACCAGCAAATAACAAGAAAGTACACAAAATACAAAATAAAAAATGGATCTCATTTTTATTAATTAAGTTATTGAATATTTCAAACAAATCCCGAAACTCGAAACTGCCTGTTATCCAATAAATACCTAAAATTCCTAATAATAAGCCAAAATCCCCTACACGATTAGTCACAAACGCTTTTTGACAGGCATTTGCAGCAATAGGTCGTATGAACCAAAACCCTATTAATAGATACGAACACATTCCAACTAATTCCCAAAAAATATAAATTTGTATCAAATTTGAACTAGTAACTAATCCCAGCATGGAAGTATTGAAAAAACTCATATAAGCAAAAAATCTCAAATATCCCCGATCATGAGACATATAATTATCACTATAAACAAGAACTAGAATTGCAACAGTAGTAATTAACATTGACATAATAGAGGTAAGTGGATCGATCAAGTAGCCGAATTCTAAAGAAAAATCATTATTAATAGTCCAAGACCATACATATTGATAAATAGAATTGCTATTTATTTGCTGAATAGACAGCTTCATCGAGAAAATCATAACTATACTTAACAACAAAATACTAGAAAAAGCCCAAATACGCCGAAGATTTTTTGTTGTCGTCGGAAAAAGGAGAAGTCCCACTCCTATTAACAAAGGAACCGGAAGTGGAGTGAAGGGTATGATCCATGCATATTGGTATATATGTTCCATAATCAAATATCTAAATTTTTTATTTAAATTTTATTTTTTGTTTACGATTCGCCGGTTCTTGCCTCTTTTGAATTGAAAGAAGCCAATAAAAAAAATCAAGTTTTTATTTTACATAACTTAAAAAAATAGAATTTGTTAATTTACTATTTTATATTAAATAAAATTTTTAATTAATATTATTAAACATTTTTTATTTTAATATTCAAACCAAGAAGTTCTAATTGGTCAAATAATTAATTTGTTAGTAAAAGTAAATCCTTAATTATTTAAGTAAATGTAAAATGTTGAAGTCTCTGAAGTAGGAATCAAAAAAATTCTACTTTACATTTACAGTTAAGTTATTTATAATATATATAATAAAGATAAAAAAATTAGACTAAAAAATAGTATGAATCAGAAGATCTACTAAAAATCTAATAAACAATCTAATAAAAAAATAAGTAATACAAAAAACTAGGAACTAGTTATTTTAATAAGTTTATTCAGTAGTTTATTCATAATTATTAACTGGTTTTACGAAAAATTATTTGATTGTCTTCCGTTCCAAACGAAAAACAAAAAAACATAGAAAAATATTCTTTTTTTTTTTATAGTTATATATTTTATATAGTTTATAGAAAAAAAAGGATATGATACCTCTTACTTTACTTTACTTTACTTTACTTTACTTTACTTTACTTTACTTTACTACTTTACCATAACATAGAATAAAAAAAAATCACTAAAATGTCTCAAATTATGGATTCTTTAAACAAATTAATTTATGGGATTAAATTATGGATATCATTTCAATTTGAAAATTGGAAATTCGATTTATTTAGATTTTCGAAAAAAAAAGAAAAAATTCAAGCTTTTCAATTAAGATTTGCTAACTTAAATTTTTCGATGTGGCTTAATATGCACATGTAAATTAAATGAAATACAGCAAAAATATACAAAATATATAGAGATCTTAAGTATAAGTAGAAATTTTGATTAATTATTTAATTTTTATTAAATTTATTCATCAATTTCGCACGAAGTATTTTAAATTATAAATAAATATTATACTCCATAGAAAATTTTGTTTCTCCTAATTGAATATTTTAGGGAATTTTAATATATATATATATATATATTTCATATATTTTTAGTTAGATTATGCTTTTCTATAATGAAAAATTTGACTAAGAGGCCCTGTATGGTATAGAATCTAAAAAATACATGGATATTGAATAGTAAACAAAGATTCGTTTGACCAATAGATGTTTTTCACATCCAACTACAACAATGAGTAATCCATTTTAAATGGCAGTTCCAAAAAAACGTACTTCTATTTCCAAAAAGCATATTCGTAAAAATTTTTGGAAAAAAAAGGGATATTGGGCAGCGTTAAAAGCTTTTTCAATAGCAAAATCTCTTTATTCCGGGAATTCTACTTTGTTTATAGAAAAAAAAAAATAAAAAAAATCTTCGTCGAATACGAACAATCGAAATACGAACAATAGAAGTCGGCCTAACCCAAAAAAATCTTATAACAAATTAGAACGATGATGCATCTTATAGTAAACAAAGTAAAACGATTCTACTATAGTAGGAATAGTAGGAATCAAAAAATTTGAAACAAAAAAAAGGAGTTTTATATGATTTTTCCATCTTTTCTACTAGGTAATTCCGCATCTCTAGCTATGAAGCTAATGAATTCGGTCGTTGTGGTCGGACTCTATTATGGATTTCTGACCACATTATCCATAGGCCCTTCTTATCTCTTACTTCTCCAAGCTCATTTTCAGGTTATAGAAGAAGGAGAAGAAGAAGCAATCGAGAAGGAGGTAGCCGCATCAACTGGTTTTATGATAGGACAGCTCCTGATGTTCATATCGATCTATTATAGGCCTCTGCGCCTAGTATTGAGTAGGCCTCGTACAATAACTTTCATAACTGTACCTTATCTTTACCTTCATTACATGTGGTACAGTTACGAAGACTTTTTTGTTGATGATGGACCTACTCGCAAAAATTCAATGCGTGCGCGTAATCTCAGCATTCAATGTATATTCCTGAATAATCTCTTTTTTCAATTATTGAGCCATTTCTTTTTTTTCCCAAGTACAATGTTTTTCAGATTACTCAACGTTTATATGTTTCGATACAACAACAAGATATTATTTTTAACAAGTAGTTTTGTTGGTTGGTTAATTGGTCACATTTTATTCATGAAATCGGTTAGATTCGTATTAGTATGGATACAGCAAAATTATTTGGTTAGACCGGCTAAGCCCATTAGATCTAAAAAGTACCTTTTCTATGTGTTTCGATTTTATCAGAATTTGATCTTCGATTTGAGAAATTCTTTTGGTCTAATCGGTGGTATTCTCGTATTTTTTACATGTCTACTCATTTTTAACAAAATGCCGTTACCTATTTTGACTTATAAACCGAAAGAAGCCGAAGTGGAAATAGATCGAAAAAAAGCTGAAGAATATTTTTATAGAATAGGCCTAGCGAAAGAAGGGGAATTTACCAAAGAAGAGCCTTCTTTTAAACTTTTTAAAGTTTTTAAAGAAGCATTCTATAAAAAAATCCCAACTTCTGATCAAAATGATGGAAAAAAAAGAATTTCTTTTTCACATCCACCTAGTTTAGCCGCTTTCTCGGAAATGATACAAAAAAAGACTTCTTTGTCTACAACAGAAAAATTATCATCTGATGAACTGTACAATTATGGGATTCGTACCAATGAACAAAAAAAGAACAGCTTAAGCACTGAATTTTCTAAAAAAATTGCAGTTTTAGACAGAAAAGGGCTTAAAGAGATAAATGTATTGGAAAAAAAAACTCGATTAGCCGATAAAAAAAAAGATAAAATACAATATTTCCAAAAAACATCTGATCCCCTCTTAAGGGGATCCTCTCGTGGACACCCCAAAAAGCCACCTGCACCCACACCCTTCAAAAGATTAACTGACCTCTTCTTTCTTCCACCCGAAGCTCAACTTATAAAAAATAATGAAAGGTACCTAGAAAAATGTAGACCCGACGCGATAATTATAGCAGAATTTAGGTATTTCATGTCTTTTATAAACGATTCCTTGGCTCAAAGTAAAGGGTTTCATCAAAATTTTATTGAAAGGGAGGGAAAAATAAAAGAAATCGAGAAAAAAACTCTTTTCTGGCCATCCGATCTACTAAAAAATATACAACAATTACGGAAACAAGAAAAAGATGCGGTGTTAGTGGAGGCTGATATTGCCGGACTGCCATGCAGGCGTGCAACTGTTTTGCTTTCTGGAGGGGAGAGTGACACAGATGAAAAAGAATCCAAAAAATTACATTTCAAACGTTATGTACCAAGATCACAATTTCGTCGAGAATTGATCAAAGGTTCCATGCGTGTTCAAAAATGTAAAACGAGTGTTTGGTCAATATATCTAGAAAACCCACATTCCAGCAGATTTTTTACAAACAGAATAGGTTCTTTGTTTTATACTTTTCTTAAGTATTGCGAGTTTATTAGAGGAATTTTTCTAGAGTATACGGGAAAAATCTCAGAATTTGAACGTTTGGTTTATTACTCTTCTTTCGAAGATGTCCTTCTTACTATAGAAGAATTGGAAAACGAACCGACCGAAGGGGAAAAAATAGACGAACAAATAATGGAGGCCGAAAGAGCCTGGGAGGAGGAGTATACGTACGGTCAACCACTAAGGGCCGCGCTTCTAGGCGCCCAGGCAATTCTTAGAAAATATATTATATTCCCTTTATTGATAGTAGCGAAAAATATTGGCCGTATGTTATTATTGCAACGGCCTGAGTGGTCGCAAGATTTCAAAGAGTGGAAGAACGAGGTATATATAATACGTACCTATAACGGTATTCCATTCTCAACCGAAAAACTTCCTGAATACTGGTCAGAAGACGGTTTCCAGATAATGGCAGTATCTCCTTTCCGCCTAAAACCTTGGCACGACGGATATAGGCCTTTTGATCGAGACCCTTATCAAGGTGTTAATAAATTTGATAGTTATGATGAAGTTGGTCCTACAGAAAAAAAAGGGTCTTTTAATAATATTAAGCAATCAAATAATAATATTAAGCTATCACGTAAAAAGATAAGATTTGATGAGCGAGCACGCCAAGTATTTGCGCGAATACGCCACGAATTTGAGCAAGCACGCCAAGTATTTGCGCGAATACGCCACGAATTTGAGCGAGTACGTCAAAAACTGTATCCATTTCGTAAAAAGTATAAAATTAAGAATAAGAAATTACGCAGAAATAAACTTCGGGAATCATATAAAAAACATCAGGAATTATATAAAAAGGGATTATATAAAGAACTTTGGGAATTACATAAAAAACTTTGGGAATTACATAAAAGGGAATTATATAATATACTTCAGGAATTATATAATAAACTTCAGGAATTATATAATACACTTCAGGAATTCTATAATATACTTCAGGAATTATATAAAGAATATAAGCAAGTCGATAATCAAGCTAAGGAAGCATATAAAAAACTTCAGGAATTATATAAAAAAAAATAAAAAAAAAAGCTGAAAAAAAAAGCTGAAGAAAAAGCTGAAGAAAAAGATATTGAATTGCCGTCGTATAAGCCTCCTAGACATTCGTATCCTTCACTTAAGCTTCGTACTCGTATGTATACCGGAGATGGGTATACGTTTTATAGAACTTGGCGTAATGCTAATATGAGGAGGCAGACGGGTGGAGGTACCCCTGCTCTTCCTCCGTTGCCGGAGGAGGAGCCTCCTACATCTTTATCAAAATTTTTACAAAAAGGAATATTAATTATTGAAGGATATCCAGCGTCTATGTCTATAAATAATGGGAATTTTCTTATGTATCAAATGATAGGTATTTCACGGGCTCATAGGAGTAGACACAAAATTAATCAAAAAATATACAGATACATAGACAAAAACAATTCTGATTTGCTTATTCTTGAAAATATTTTATTACCTAGACGTCGTCGAGAATTGAGAATTCTAACTTGTTTCAACCCAAGGAATAATAAAGTTGTGGATAAAAACCCAGTATTTTACAATGGGAATAGGGTAAAAAACGGTAGTCAATTTTTTGATAAAAGCAAAGATCTTGATCGAGATAAAAAGAAACTTATCAAATTCAAATCCTTTCTTTGGCCGAATTATCGATTAGAAGATTTAGCTTGTATGAATCGTTATTGTATCCATACTAATAACGGCAGTCGTTTTAGTATGTTAAGAATACGTATGTATCCACGATTAAAAACTCATTTATGATACATTTATCTTATATATTCCTTATCGTCTAGTAGATAAATAGATGCGCACGCGCCTTGTCTTAGCGTCCAATTTCGATACATGATACTAATTCGATAACGTATCAATTAGATCCAGAAATGAATCAACAGAATTTTCTTTATTCATTTTGATAAAATGAATAAAGAAAATTCTGATTATTATGTGTACCAGATAAAAATAGCTGGCATTATTATTACTGATCGGCAAAATTCCATATTTGGTAAAAAAAAAAGAAGTTTTAAATTTTATGACAAAAAAATCATTCATATCTGTTATTTCGCATGAAGAAAAAGAAGAAAACAGGGGGTCCGTTGAATTTCAAGTATTCCGTTTTAGCAATAAGATAGGAAGACTTACTTCACATTTGGAATTGCACAAAAAAGACTATTCATCTCAGAGAGGTCTACGAAAAATTCTAGGAAAACGGCAACGACTACTGGCTTATTTGTTAAAAAAAGATGGAGTACGCTATAAAGAATTAATCAGTCAATTGAACATTCGAAAGCTAAAATAAAAACACGTTAATTTGAAGAGTCGTTTTGAATTATTTGATTTATTAGATCTTGAATTTTGATGAACTTCTTTTTGTTTTCAGCAATTCATGGAAAACTGAATAATGAATCGGGGAAAACCTATGGCTGTACCAACTACAAGAAAAGACCTCATGATAGTCAATATGGGTCCTCACCATCCATCCATGCATGGCGTTCTCCGACTTATCCTTACTTTAGACGGTGAAGATGTTATTGACTGTGAACCAATATTGGGTTATTTACACAGAGGGATGGAAAAAATTGCGGAAAACCGAACAATTATACAATATCTGCCTTATGTAACACGTTGGGATTATTTAGCCACTATGTTCACCGAAGCAATAACGGTAAATGGGCCAGAACAATTGGGAAATATTCAAGTACCTAAGAGGGCTAGCTATATCAGAGTGATTATGCTGGAGTTAAGTCGTATAGCTTCTCATTTGTTATGGCTCGGCCCTTTTATGGCAGATATTGGCGCGCAGACCCCCTTCTTCTATATTTTCAGAGAAAGAGAATTGGTATATGATTTATTCGAAGCTGCCACCGGTATGAGAATGATGCATAATTATTTTCGTATCGGCGGAGTAGCTGCCGATCTACCTTATGGATGGATAGATAAATGTTTAGATTTTTGTGATTATTTTTTAACAGGGATTGCTGAATACCAAAAACTTATTACACGAAATCCTATTTTTTTAGAACGAGTTGAAGGAGTGGGCATTATTGGTGGAGAAGAGGCAATAAATTGGGGTTTATCGGGACCAATGCTACGAGCTTCCGGAATACAATGGGATCTTCGTAAAGTTGATCATTATGAGTGTTACGACGAATTTGATTGGGAAGTCCAATGGCAAAAAGAAGGAGATTCATTAGCTCGTTATTTAATACGAATCGGTGAAATGGCAGAATCCATCAAAATTATTCAACAGGCTCTAGAAGGAATTCCAGGGGGTCCCTATGAGAATTTAGAAATCCGACGCTTTAATAGAATAAAATATCCTGAATGGAATGATTTTGAATATCGATTCATTAGTAAAAAGCCATCCCCTGCTTTTGAATTGTCGAAACAAGAACTTTATGTAAGAGTCGAAGCCCCAAAGGGGGAATTGGGAATATTTTTGATAGGAGACCAGAGTGTTTTTCCTTGGAGATGGAAAATTCGTTCCCCGGGTTTTATCAATTTGCAAATTCTTCCTCAGTTAGTTAAAAAAATGAAATTGGCTGATATTATGACGATACTAGGTAGCATAGATATTATTATGGGAGAAGTTGATCGTTGAAATGATAATTGATACAACAGAAGTACAAGCTATCAAGTCTTTTTCCAGATTAGAATCCTTAAAAGAGGTTTATGAAACTATATGGATGCTTGTCCCTATTTTGATTCTCATATTGGGAATCACAACAGGTGTACTAGTAATTGTGTGGTTAGAAAGAGAAATATCCGCAGGTATACAACAACGTATTGGACCTGAATACGCCGGCCCTTTGGGAATTCTTCAAGCTCTAGCAGACGGGATAAAATTACTTTTGAAAGAGAACCTTCTTCCATCTAGGGGGGATACACGTTTATTTAGTATCGGACCCTCTATAGCAGTCATATCAATTCTACTAAGTTATTCAGTAATTCCTTTTGGCTATCGCCTTATTCTAGCCGATCTCAGTATTGGTGTTTTTTTATGGATTGCCGTTTCAAGTATTGCTCCAATTGGACTTCTTATGTCAGGATATGGATCAAATAATAAATATTCCTTTTTAGGTGGTCTACGGGCTGCTGCTCAATCAATTAGTTATGAAATACCATTAACTCTATGTGTGTTATCAACATCTCTACGTGTGATTCGTTGAGACATAAGTCTTCCTCCATTTCTTTTTAGGTTTCTAAGAATAAAAATTAAACGTATTAAATAGATATATCTTTCTTTCTTTTTTTATTCACTAGCCCGGATTGCTAAACTAAACTAGATAGTTAGATGAGTGAAAGAAAACAGCTTCGAAATTCGCAGTAAAAAATTTGAATCTCATTTCCTATGTACAAGGGTTAAACGAAAATAAACATAAGCAGTCAAGACTCTTTACCCCAAGATTGGTTAATAAGTCATCATGTCTTGAAGCGGGTTGAAAAGAACAACTCTATGGAGCTTTTACTATCTTTTGTATGTATTCCCATACATGAATTACCATAGAGATTGAGAAAAAATGAGTGGATGATTAGGAACACAAAAGTACACAAAGGATTCGTAATAGAGATTATGTAAGTTATTCGAAGAGACTTTTATACATAAAAGAAATACTAATTAGGGCTTTAAATTTGTAGAAACGATCAAGTAGTACTCCCAAAAATGAAATTCCGATCCAGAGTATGATCCTATCCACCGATTATATGAATAACTATCAGTAACGAAGTAATCCTTTACCCTTTCTTTCTTTTATTTAGGTTTAATATAAAAGTAAAGTAAAGGAACGAAAAGAAAGTATGGAATTGCAAAAAAAATCTTTTTTATCTGATATCCATATTAATGGAAATGAAATTTTTGTCATGTCATAAATAATGAATGTTTAATTCTTTTTTTTTCGGAATCGAAAAAAAAAGTGAACTATTTCTTGATATTGGTAATAAAGAGTATTTTTTTTGAAGGATCTAAGTTATTACTCAATAAAAAAATTGAAATTCTTAAACTTAAAGTAAGGGATAAGATCAATTCCGAAGCACTTTTTTTATAGTATAGCAGACAGAATTCCATTAGTCTAATTCAGGAACTTTCGATTGATTTTAACTTTATCTATCCTACAAGTATATCAAGATTAAATAAAGAATATCTAATCAGTCCCTAGATTTATTTATGGCTCTCGAGGAGCCGTATGAGGTGAAAATCTCATGTACGGTTCTGGAATAGCGATGATAAGAGTGATCTTATCATCGACTATGATTATCTAACAGTTCAAGTACAGTTGATATAGTTGAGGCGCAGTCAAAATATGGTTTTTGGGGATGGAATTTGTGGCGGCAACCTATAGGGTTTATTGTTTTTATAATTTCTTCTCTAGCCGAATGCGAGAGATTGCCTTTTGATTTACCAGAAGCAGAAGAAGAATTAGTAGCAGGTTATCAAACCGAATATTCGGGTATCAAATTTGGTTTATTTTATGTTGCTTCCTATTTAAATCTACTAGTCTCTTCACTATTTGTAACAGTTCTTTACTTGGGTGGTTGGAATCTCTCTATTCCATACATATTGATTCCTGAGTTTTTGGAAATAAATAAAGCGTATGGAGTCTTTGGAACAACAATTGGTATTTTCATTACATTAGCGAAAACTTTTTTGTTCTTGTTCATTCCTATCACAACAAGGTGGACTTTACCTAGACTGAGAATGGACCAATTATTAAATCTTGGATGGAAATTTCTTTTACCTATTTCTTTAGGTAATCTATTATTAACAACTTCTTCCCAACTCCTTTCATTATAAATTTATATAAAAAAATCGAATAGAATATTTGATATTCACTATAATTCAAATTCAAATATTCAAATTCAATTCACAACTTGTATCAAACAAGAGAAAGAAACAAAATCCAATTTATTATTGATATTTACTATATGTTCCCTATGGTAACTGGGTTCATCAATTATGGTCAACAAGCAGTACGGGCGGCAAGGTACATTGGTCAAAGTTTTATGATTACCCTATCTCATGCCAACCGTTTACCCGTAACTATTCAATACCCTTATGAAAAATTGATCACATCGGAGCGTTTTCGTGGTCGAATACACTTTGAATTTGATAAATGCATTGCTTGTGAAGTATGTGTTCGTGTATGTCCTATAGATCTACCTGCTGTTGATTGGAAATTGGAAACGGATATTCGAAAGAAACGATTGTTTAATTACAGCATTGATTTCGGAATCTGTATATTTTGTGGTAATTGTGTTGAGTATTGCCCAACAAATTGTTTATCAATGACTGAAGAATATGAGCTTTCTACTTATGATCGTCACGAATTAAATTATAATCAAATTGCTCTGGGTCGTTTACCAATATCAATAACGGATGATTACACAATTCGAACAATTTTGAATTCGCCTCAAACAAAAGAGAAATCTCATAACAAATGAGAAATCTTGTGATGGAAGAAATTACTAAGGTTCTTTTATTTAATTTTAAATTAAAATTCAAAAAGTTGATTTTTTTATTTTGGTCAAAAATTACAAACCCCGACTATTCTATTCACTATTCTATTGATTGATGAAAATCACAACTTAATTTGTATTGAAAATCTGTTTACTGTAATGATTTCCAATAGTTTTAGTTTCGAACGACTCTTTCAGATAAAAAAAGAATGCGATGGGTCCAATAACTTTAATATGTATATCAAATTAGGATTTCATTTAATTAGCAATAATTAGTAGCGCATGAACTTCTTTTTTCCTGTCCAAGTCAATAAGATCATGAAAAATTCCTATTTTTTTATCTCTTATTTTACATATAATGGATTTAACTGGAGCAATACATGATTTTCTTTTAGTCTTTCTGGGGTCAGGTCTTATATTAGGGGGTCTCGGAGTGGTATTATTTACCAATCCTATTTTTTCTGCCTTTTCACTGGGATTGGTTCTTGTTTGTATATCTTTATTTTATATTCTAGCAAACTCGCATTTTGTAGCTTCTGCACAACTCCTTATTTATGTAGGAGCTATAAATGTTTTAATAATATTTGCTGTAATGTTCATGAGTGGGCCAGAATATGGCAAAGATTTTCATCTTTGGACTGTTGGGGATGGGGCTATTTCGTTGGTTTGTACAAGTCTTTTTGTTTCATTAATTATTACTATTCTAAATACGTCATGGTATGGGATTATTTGGACTACAAGATTAAACCAGATTCTAGAACAAGATTTGATAAATACTAGTCAACAAATTGGAATTCATTTATCAACAGATTTTTTTCTTCCATTTGAACTCATTTCAATAATTCTTTTAGTTGCTTTAATAGGTGCAATTTCTGTGGCTCGCCAATAAGTCAATAATTTATTTTTAAAACTAGCAATCCAAATAAAAATGAAATTTTATCCTATTCATTTCCATTCAATTTTATTCGAATTGATGCATAAAACGGAAATACTTTATAGATAGTTAGATTTATTAACAAACAAACTATTTTTTTATTCATCGATTTGAACATTTCGTTTCGGAAAAAAAAAAATATTGCATTGAATTAACTCCTCCAATCTGGACGATTGACTAAAAATGAGCTATTATGATTTAAAAGAAGCCGCTATGGTGAAATTGGTAGACACGCTGCTCTTAGGAAGCAGTGCGAGAGCATCTCGGTTCGAGTCCGAGTAGCGGCATGCCATCGTACAAATTAACAAAAGGATTCAATAGTTCTATAATGAATAATGAAATGAATTTCATTTATTATTTCCATTTACTAAATTTGCAATTGAAGGATTTCTTTTTTTTTATGATATTTTCGACTTTAGAGCATATTTTAACTCATATTTCCTTTTCAATGGTTTCCATTGTAATTATACTTCAGTTGATAACTTTATTAGTCAATGAGATAGTAGGACTATATGATTCATTTGAAAGGGGTATGATAATTACTTTTTTCTGTCTAACAGGGTTATTAGTTACTCGTTGGATTTATTGGAAACATTTCCCATTAAGTGATCTATATGAATCATTAATCTTCCTTTCTTGGAGTTTCTACATTATTCATATGATTCTTTATTTTAAAAAACAGAAAAAAAATCTAAGTGCAATAACCGCGCCAAGTGCTATTTTTACCCAAGGGTTTGCTACTTCGGGACTCTTAACGGAAATGCATCGATCCGCAATATTAGTACCCTCCCTCCAATCTCATTGGTTAATGATGCATGTAAGTATGATGGTCTTGGGTTATGCAGCTCTTTTATGCGGATCATTATTATCAATAACACTTTTAATCATTACATTTCAAAAAGAAATAAAAAAAGATATAATAAGGATTTTTGATAAAAGAAAACATTTATTAAATGATTTATCTTTCTTCGGTGAGATTCAATACATGAATGAAAAAGGCAATATTTTACAAAGCACTTCTCCCCTTTCGGTTCGGAATTATTACAAGTCTCAGTTGATTGAACAACTGGATTTTTGGGGTTATCGTGTTATTAGTCTAGGATTTTTCTTTTTAACCACAGGTATTCTTTCAGGAGCAGTGTGGGCCAATGAGGCATGGGGATCATATTGGAATTGGGACCCAAAGGAAACTTGGGCATTTATTACTTGGACCCTATTTGCTATTTATTTACATGTTAGAACAAATAAAAATTTGCAGAGTGCCGATTCTGCAATTGTGGCTTTTATAGGCTTTCTTATAATTTGGATATGTTATTTTGGGGTCAATCTATTAGGAATAGGGCTACATAGTTATGGTTCATTTACATTAACACTTAATTAAATTGAAGAAAGGGACTTGCGAATCTAAACATAGGACAAGGCCTAAGCAAGTTTCTTATAAACATTTAAAGAAAGTTTTAAATGGTTCTCGCAAACGTCAAACATGACTGATTATAATTTCAATTCGGTCTGGCCTTTCTTCTTCTTGACTTTATGTAAAGAAGAAGAAAGACTTTTTTTTTCATTTTTTTTCTTTTATTTAATGAAATGAAAGGAAAGCTATCTATAAAAAAAATTGGATAGAACAGCTTCCGCCTTCTCCACTGATAGTGAGAGAGCGAAATCCGGGTAAACGCCAATACCTATTACTGGTAGAAAGATAGAAGTCGAAACAAATAACTCGCGCGGTCCAGAATCAAAAAAATAAGAGTTTGGAATATTAAATAACTTATATCCATAGAACATTTGACGTGACATAGATAATGAATAAATAGGAGTTAATATCATTCCAATTGCCATTCCAAAAAAAATTAGTATTTTGGGTAGTAAAAGATATTTTTGGCTGGTAATTATTCCACAAAATACTATTAATTCTGCAATGAAACCACTCATGCCTGGTAACGCAAGGGATGCCAGCGAAAAGCTACTGAAAAGTGTGAATATTTTTGGCATTGGAATAGCTATTCCGCCCATTTCGTCGAGATAAACAAGACATATTCTATCGTAACTAGTTCCCGCTAAGAAAAAAAGTGCAGCACCAATAAAGCCATGAGAGATTATTTGTAAAATGGCTCCATTAAGTCCCGTATCGGTTATAGAACTAATTCCTATAATTATGAAACCCATGTGAGATACAGAGGAATAGGCTATTCTTTTTTTTAAATTACGTTGCCCAAGAGATGTTGAAGCTGCATAGATTATTTGTATTGTGCCTATTATTATCAACCAGGGAGAAAATTTAAAATGAGCATGAGGTAATAGTTCCATATTGATACGAACCAATCCATACGCTCCCATTTTTAATAAGATTCCGGCTAGAAGCATACAAGTACTGTAATGTGCTTCTCCATGGGTATCTGATAACCATGTATGTAAAGGAATAATCGATAATTTGACAGCAAAAGCAATAAAAAATCCAATATAGAATATTATTTCTAATGCCAGAGGATACGATTGATTAACTAATGTTTCAAAATTTAATGTTGGTTCATTGGAACCATATAAACCAACACCCAGAGCTCCCAGCAATAGGAAAATGGAACCCCCTGCGGTATACAAAATAAACTTAGTAGCTGAATAGAGACGTTTCTTTCCTCCCCACATAGATAAAAGTAGATAAACAGGAATTAATTCTAATTCCCACATTATGAAAAAAAGTAAAAGGTCTCGGGACGAAAACGATCCTATTTGGCCACTGTACATTGCTAACATCATGAAATAGAATAATCGAGAATTTCGAGTAACCGGCCAAGCCGCTAACGTAGCTAAAGTAGTGATGAATCCCGTCAGTAAAATGGGCCCTATCGAAAGTCCATCTATTCCTAATCTCCAGTGAAAATCAAAAAAATTGATCCATTTATAATCTTCTGCCAGTTGGATTAATGGATCGTCTGGTTGGAAATGATAACAGAATGCGTAGGTTGTTATAAGGAGCTCTAGCATTGAAATACATACTGTATACCACCGGATAACCTTATTTCCTCTATGAGGAAGAAAGAAAATTAAAGAACCTGCAAATATGGGCAAAACTACAATTGTAGTTAACCAAGGAAAATAATTCATGGTAAAGACAAGATACACTTGATCCAAACAAAACCCGTACCCTAACTATAGTTAGGGTACGGGTTTTTGTCGGTAAAAAAAATCCAAATAGAATGGATTCAAGTGGAGTTTTCTGAAACGTATCAATAAGCTAGACCCATACTGCGGGTTGTTTCAGGCCCTAGATAAACTCGAACACTTAAAAAATCGGTTGGACAGGCAGACTCACATCTCTTACAACCAACACAGTCCTCTGTTCTCGGAGCAGAGGCTATTTGTTTAGCCTTACATCCATCCCAAGGTATCATTTCTAATACATCCGTAGGACAAGCTCGTACGCATTGAGTACACCCTATACATGTATCATAAATCTTTACTGAATGTGACATTGAATCTATAATTTTTTTTTAACTTCATTAAATTTCGATCTAGTTCTAGTTAAAGTAAATGAATCAAATATTCAAATACCAGACGAATCAATGATTTACCAGAATTTTTGAATTAATCTACTTCTGGGTTGGATCGGCTTATTAGAAAAAAAAAAGAGGTCCAAAATACTTTATATTTATTACATTTTTGAAAGTATGATTATACCTTAAGGTACCATACTTAGTAATCTAATTTGAATTGATGACTATTAAATTTTAAATTTCTATAATTCTAATATATCTATAATCCGAATATAATAGAATTAAAAAAAAAACAACTACTTATTCAATAAATTCGATTGATCGATACGAGTTGATTTTCTGTTACAATAAATTGAGGAAACAATAGCCAGTCCAATAGCTGCTTCAGCGGCTGCAATAGCTATAACAAAAATTGCGAAAATGTTTCCTTTTAATTGGCGACTATCAAAAAAATCAGAAAATGTTACAAAATTTAGATTAACTGCATTTAATAGAAGTTCAAGACACATAAGAGCCCGAACCAAATTTCGGCTCGTGGATAATCCGTAGATTCCTATAGAAAATAAATAGGCACTCAAAACAAGTACATGTTCGAGCATCATTAACCAACTCCTTATCAATCTCGATTCTTTTCAATATGAACAATAATTAAACCTATTTTATTGACTAGAATATAAGAAGTTCGAATAGAGGTGTTTTATTTAAGAATAAAAAAATAGTTTGTTTGTTAATAAATCTAACTATCTATAAAGTATTTCCGTTTTATGCATCAATTCGAATAAAATTGAATGGAAATGAATAGGATAAAATTTCATTTTTATTTGGATTGCTAGTTTTAAAAATAAATTATTGACTTATTGGCGAGCCACAGAAATTGCACCTATTAAAGCAACTAAAAGAATTATTGAAATGAGTTCAAATGGAAGAAAAAAATCTGTTGATAAATGAATTCCAATTTGTTGACTAGTATTTATCAAATCTTGTTCTAGAATCTGGTTTAATCTTGTAGTCCAAATAATCCCATACCATGACGTATTTAGAATAGTAATAATTAATGAAACAAAAAGACTTGTACAAACCAACGAAATAGCCCCATCCCCAACAGTCCAAAGATGAAAATCTTTGCCATATTCTGGCCCACTCATGAACATTACAGCAAATATTATTAAAACATTTATAGCTCCTACATAAATAAGGAGTTGTGCAGAAGCTACAAAATGCGAGTTTGCTAGAATATAAAATAAAGATATACAAACAAGAACCAATCCCAGTGAAAAGGCAGAAAAAATAGGATTGGTAAATAATACCACTCCGAGACCCCCTAATATAAGACCTGACCCCAGAAAGACTAAAAGAAAATCATGTATTGCTCCAGTTAAATCCATTATATGTAAAATAAGAGATAAAAAAATAGGAATTTTTCATGATCTTATTGACTTGGACAGGAAAAAAGAAGTTCATGCGCTACTAATTATTGCTAATTAAATGAAATCCTAATTTGATATACATATTAAAGTTATTGGACCCATCGCATTCTTTTTTTATCTGAAAGAGTCGTTCGAAACTAAAACTATTGGAAATCATTACAGTAAACAGATTTTCAATACAAATTAAGTTGTGATTTTCATCAATCAATAGAATAGTGAATAGAATAGTCGGGGTTTGTAATTTTTGACCAAAATAAAAAAATCAACTTTTTGAATTTTAATTTAAAATTAAATAAAAGAACCTTAGTAATTTCTTCCATCACAAGATTTCTCATTTGTTATGAGATTTCTCTTTTGTTTGAGGCGAATTCAAAATTGTTCGAATTGTGTAATCATCCGTTATTGATATTGGTAAACGACCCAGAGCAATTTGATTATAATTTAATTCGTGACGATCATAAGTAGAAAGCTCATATTCTTCAGTCATTGATAAACAATTTGTTGGGCAATACTCAACACAATTACCACAAAATATACAGATTCCGAAATCAATGCTGTAATTAAACAATCGTTTCTTTCGAATATCCGTTTCCAATTTCCAATCAACAGCAGGTAGATCTATAGGACATACACGAACACATACTTCACAAGCAATGCATTTATCAAATTCAAAGTGTATTCGACCACGAAAACGCTCCGATGTGATCAATTTTTCATAAGGGTATTGAATAGTTACGGGTAAACGGTTGGCATGAGATAGGGTAATCATAAAACTTTGACCAATGTACCTTGCCGCCCGTACTGCTTGTTGACCATAATTGATGAACCCAGTTACCATAGGGAACATATAGTAAATATCAATAATAAATTGGATTTTGTTTCTTTCTCTTGTTTGATACAAGTTGTGAATTGAATTTGAATATTTGAATTTGAATTATAGTGAATATCAAATATTCTATTCGATTTTTTTATATAAATTTATAATGAAAGGAGTTGGGAAGAAGTTGTTAATAATAGATTACCTAAAGAAATAGGTAAAAGAAATTTCCATCCAAGATTTAATAATTGGTCCATTCTCAGTCTAGGTAAAGTCCACCTTGTTGTGATAGGAATGAACAAGAACAAAAAAGTTTTCGCTAATGTAATGAAAATACCAATTGTTGTTCCAAAGACTCCATACGCTTTATTTATTTCCAAAAACTCAGGAATCAATATGTATGGAATAGAGAGATTCCAACCACCCAAGTAAAGAACTGTTACAAATAGTGAAGAGACTAGTAGATTTAAATAGGAAGCAACATAAAATAAACCAAATTTGATACCCGAATATTCGGTTTGATAACCTGCTACTAATTCTTCTTCTGCTTCTGGTAAATCAAAAGGCAATCTCTCGCATTCGGCTAGAGAAGAAATTATAAAAACAATAAACCCTATAGGTTGCCGCCACAAATTCCATCCCCAAAAACCATATTTTGACTGCGCCTCAACTATATCAACTGTACTTGAACTGTTAGATAATCATAGTCGATGATAAGATCACTCTTATCATCGCTATTCCAGAACCGTACATGAGATTTTCACCTCATACGGCTCCTCGAGAGCCATAAATAAATCTAGGGACTGATTAGATATTCTTTATTTAATCTTGATATACTTGTAGGATAGATAAAGTTAAAATCAATCGAAAGTTCCTGAATTAGACTAATGGAATTCTGTCTGCTATACTATAAAAAAAGTGCTTCGGAATTGATCTTATCCCTTACTTTAAGTTTAAGAATTTCAATTTTTTTATTGAGTAATAACTTAGATCCTTCAAAAAAAATACTCTTTATTACCAATATCAAGAAATAGTTCACTTTTTTTTTCGATTCCGAAAAAAAAAGAATTAAACATTCATTATTTATGACATGACAAAAATTTCATTTCCATTAATATGGATATCAGATAAAAAAGATTTTTTTTGCAATTCCATACTTTCTTTTCGTTCCTTTACTTTACTTTTATATTAAACCTAAATAAAAGAAAGAAAGGGTAAAGGATTACTTCGTTACTGATAGTTATTCATATAATCGGTGGATAGGATCATACTCTGGATCGGAATTTCATTTTTGGGAGTACTACTTGATCGTTTCTACAAATTTAAAGCCCTAATTAGTATTTCTTTTATGTATAAAAGTCTCTTCGAATAACTTACATAATCTCTATTACGAATCCTTTGTGTACTTTTGTGTTCCTAATCATCCACTCATTTTTTCTCAATCTCTATGGTAATTCATGTATGGGAATACATACAAAAGATAGTAAAAGCTCCATAGAGTTGTTCTTTTCAACCCGCTTCAAGACATGATGACTTATTAACCAATCTTGGGGTAAAGAGTCTTGACTGCTTATGTTTATTTTCGTTTAACCCTTGTACATAGGAAATGAGATTCAAATTTTTTACTGCGAATTTCGAAGCTGTTTTCTTTCACTCATCTAACTATCTAGTTTAGTTTAGCAATCCGGGCTAGTGAATAAAAAAAGAAAGAAAGATATATCTATTTAATACGTTTAATTTTTATTCTTAGAAACCTAAAAAGAAATGGAGGAAGACTTATGTCTCAACGAATCACACGTAGAGATGTTGATAACACACATAGAGTTAATGGTATTTCATAACTAATTGATTGAGCAGCAGCCCGTAGACCACCTAAAAAGGAATATTTATTATTTGATCCATATCCTGACATAAGAAGTCCAATTGGAGCAATACTTGAAACGGCAATCCATAAAAAAACACCAATACTGAGATCGGCTAGAATAAGGCGATAGCCAAAAGGAATTACTGAATAACTTAGTAGAATTGATATGACTGCTATAGAGGGTCCGATACTAAATAAACGTGTATCCCCCCTAGATGGAAGAAGGTTCTCTTTCAAAAGTAATTTTATCCCGTCTGCTAGAGCTTGAAGAATTCCCAAAGGGCCGGCGTATTCAGGTCCAATACGTTGTTGTATACCTGCGGATATTTCTCTTTCTAACCACACAATTACTAGTACACCTGTTGTGATTCCCAATATGAGAATCAAAATAGGGACAAGCATCCATATAGTTTCATAAACCTCTTTTAAGGATTCTAATCTGGAAAAAGACTTGATAGCTTGTACTTCTGTTGTATCAATTATCATTTCAACGATCAACTTCTCCCATAATAATATCTATGCTACCTAGTATCGTCATAATATCAGCCAATTTCATTTTTTTAACTAACTGAGGAAGAATTTGCAAATTGATAAAACCCGGGGAACGAATTTTCCATCTCCAAGGAAAAACACTCTGGTCTCCTATCAAAAATATTCCCAATTCCCCCTTTGGGGCTTCGACTCTTACATAAAGTTCTTGTTTCGACAATTCAAAAGCAGGGGATGGCTTTTTACTAATGAATCGATATTCAAAATCATTCCATTCAGGATATTTTATTCTATTAAAGCGTCGGATTTCTAAATTCTCATAGGGACCCCCTGGAATTCCTTCTAGAGCCTGTTGAATAATTTTGATGGATTCTGCCATTTCACCGATTCGTATTAAATAACGAGCTAATGAATCTCCTTCTTTTTGCCATTGGACTTCCCAATCAAATTCGTCGTAACACTCATAATGATCAACTTTACGAAGATCCCATTGTATTCCGGAAGCTCGTAGCATTGGTCCCGATAAACCCCAATTTATTGCCTCTTCTCCACCAATAATGCCCACTCCTTCAACTCGTTCTAAAAAAATAGGATTTCGTGTAATAAGTTTTTGGTATTCAGCAATCCCTGTTAAAAAATAATCACAAAAATCTAAACATTTATCTATCCATCCATAAGGTAGATCGGCAGCTACTCCGCCGATACGAAAATAATTATGCATCATTCTCATACCGGTGGCAGCTTCGAATAAATCATATACCAATTCTCTTTCTCTGAAAATATAGAAGAAGGGGGTCTGCGCGCCAATATCTGCCATAAAAGGGCCGAGCCATAACAAATGAGAAGCTATACGACTTAACTCCAGCATAATCACTCTGATATAGCTAGCCCTCTTAGGTACTTGAATATTTCCCAATTGTTCTGGCCCATTTACCGTTATTGCTTCGGTGAACATAGTGGCTAAATAATCCCAACGTGTTACATAAGGCAGATATTGTATAATTGTTCGGTTTTCCGCAATTTTTTCCATCCCTCTGTGTAAATAACCCAATATTGGTTCACAGTCAATAACATCTTCACCGTCTAAAGTAAGGATAAGTCGGAGAACGCCATGCATGGATGGATGGTGAGGACCCATATTGACTATCATGAGGTCTTTTCTTGTAGTTGGTACAGCCATAGGTTTTCCCCGATTCATTATTCAGTTTTCCATGAATTGCTGAAAACAAAAAGAAGTTCATCAAAATTCAAGATCTAATAAATCAAATAATTCAAAACGACTCTTCAAATTAACGTGTTTTTATTTTAGCTTTCGAATGTTCAATTGACTGATTAATTCTTTATAGCGTACTCCATCTTTTTTTAACAAATAAGCCAGTAGTCGTTGCCGTTTTCCTAGAATTTTTCGTAGACCTCTCTGAGATGAATAGTCTTTTTTGTGCAATTCCAAATGTGAAGTAAGTCTTCCTATCTTATTGCTAAAACGGAATACTTGAAATTCAACGGACCCCCTGTTTTCTTCTTTTTCTTCATGCGAAATAACAGATATGAATGATTTTTTTGTCATAAAATTTAAAACTTCTTTTTTTTTTACCAAATATGGAATTTTGCCGATCAGTAATAATAATGCCAGCTATTTTTATCTGGTACACATAATAATCAGAATTTTCTTTATTCATTTTATCAAAATGAATAAAGAAAATTCTGTTGATTCATTTCTGGATCTAATTGATACGTTATCGAATTAGTATCATGTATCGAAATTGGACGCTAAGACAAGGCGCGTGCGCATCTATTTATCTACTAGACGATAAGGAATATATAAGATAAATGTATCATAAATGAGTTTTTAATCGTGGATACATACGTATTCTTAACATACTAAAACGACTGCCGTTATTAGTATGGATACAATAACGATTCATACAAGCTAAATCTTCTAATCGATAATTCGGCCAAAGAAAGGATTTGAATTTGATAAGTTTCTTTTTATCTCGATCAAGATCTTTGCTTTTATCAAAAAATTGACTACCGTTTTTTACCCTATTCCCATTGTAAAATACTGGGTTTTTATCCACAACTTTATTATTCCTTGGGTTGAAACAAGTTAGAATTCTCAATTCTCGACGACGTCTAGGTAATAAAATATTTTCAAGAATAAGCAAATCAGAATTGTTTTTGTCTATGTATCTGTATATTTTTTGATTAATTTTGTGTCTACTCCTATGAGCCCGTGAAATACCTATCATTTGATACATAAGAAAATTCCCATTATTTATAGACATAGACGCTGGATATCCTTCAATAATTAATATTCCTTTTTGTAAAAATTTTGATAAAGATGTAGGAGGCTCCTCCTCCGGCAACGGAGGAAGAGCAGGGGTACCTCCACCCGTCTGCCTCCTCATATTAGCATTACGCCAAGTTCTATAAAACGTATACCCATCTCCGGTATACATACGAGTACGAAGCTTAAGTGAAGGATACGAATGTCTAGGAGGCTTATACGACGGCAATTCAATATCTTTTTCTTCAGCTTTTTCTTCAGCTTTTTTTTTCAGCTTTTTTTTTTATTTTTTTTTATATAATTCCTGAAGTTTTTTATATGCTTCCTTAGCTTGATTATCGACTTGCTTATATTCTTTATATAATTCCTGAAGTATATTATAGAATTCCTGAAGTGTATTATATAATTCCTGAAGTTTATTATATAATTCCTGAAGTATATTATATAATTCCCTTTTATGTAATTCCCAAAGTTTTTTATGTAATTCCCAAAGTTCTTTATATAATCCCTTTTTATATAATTCCTGATGTTTTTTATATGATTCCCGAAGTTTATTTCTGCGTAATTTCTTATTCTTAATTTTATACTTTTTACGAAATGGATACAGTTTTTGACGTACTCGCTCAAATTCGTGGCGTATTCGCGCAAATACTTGGCGTGCTTGCTCAAATTCGTGGCGTATTCGCGCAAATACTTGGCGTGCTCGCTCATCAAATCTTATCTTTTTACGTGATAGCTTAATATTATTATTTGATTGCTTAATATTATTAAAAGACCCTTTTTTTTCTGTAGGACCAACTTCATCATAACTATCAAATTTATTAACACCTTGATAAGGGTCTCGATCAAAAGGCCTATATCCGTCGTGCCAAGGTTTTAGGCGGAAAGGAGATACTGCCATTATCTGGAAACCGTCTTCTGACCAGTATTCAGGAAGTTTTTCGGTTGAGAATGGAATACCGTTATAGGTACGTATTATATATACCTCGTTCTTCCACTCTTTGAAATCTTGCGACCACTCAGGCCGTTGCAATAATAACATACGGCCAATATTTTTCGCTACTATCAATAAAGGGAATATAATATATTTTCTAAGAATTGCCTGGGCGCCTAGAAGCGCGGCCCTTAGTGGTTGACCGTACGTATACTCCTCCTCCCAGGCTCTTTCGGCCTCCATTATTTGTTCGTCTATTTTTTCCCCTTCGGTCGGTTCGTTTTCCAATTCTTCTATAGTAAGAAGGACATCTTCGAAAGAAGAGTAATAAACCAAACGTTCAAATTCTGAGATTTTTCCCGTATACTCTAGAAAAATTCCTCTAATAAACTCGCAATACTTAAGAAAAGTATAAAACAAAGAACCTATTCTGTTTGTAAAAAATCTGCTGGAATGTGGGTTTTCTAGATATATTGACCAAACACTCGTTTTACATTTTTGAACACGCATGGAACCTTTGATCAATTCTCGACGAAATTGTGATCTTGGTACATAACGTTTGAAATGTAATTTTTTGGATTCTTTTTCATCTGTGTCACTCTCCCCTCCAGAAAGCAAAACAGTTGCACGCCTGCATGGCAGTCCGGCAATATCAGCCTCCACTAACACCGCATCTTTTTCTTGTTTCCGTAATTGTTGTATATTTTTTAGTAGATCGGATGGCCAGAAAAGAGTTTTTTTCTCGATTTCTTTTATTTTTCCCTCCCTTTCAATAAAATTTTGATGAAACCCTTTACTTTGAGCCAAGGAATCGTTTATAAAAGACATGAAATACCTAAATTCTGCTATAATTATCGCGTCGGGTCTACATTTTTCTAGGTACCTTTCATTATTTTTTATAAGTTGAGCTTCGGGTGGAAGAAAGAAGAGGTCAGTTAATCTTTTGAAGGGTGTGGGTGCAGGTGGCTTTTTGGGGTGTCCACGAGAGGATCCCCTTAAGAGGGGATCAGATGTTTTTTGGAAATATTGTATTTTATCTTTTTTTTTATCGGCTAATCGAGTTTTTTTTTCCAATACATTTATCTCTTTAAGCCCTTTTCTGTCTAAAACTGCAATTTTTTTAGAAAATTCAGTGCTTAAGCTGTTCTTTTTTTGTTCATTGGTACGAATCCCATAATTGTACAGTTCATCAGATGATAATTTTTCTGTTGTAGACAAAGAAGTCTTTTTTTGTATCATTTCCGAGAAAGCGGCTAAACTAGGTGGATGTGAAAAAGAAATTCTTTTTTTTCCATCATTTTGATCAGAAGTTGGGATTTTTTTATAGAATGCTTCTTTAAAAACTTTAAAAAGTTTAAAAGAAGGCTCTTCTTTGGTAAATTCCCCTTCTTTCGCTAGGCCTATTCTATAAAAATATTCTTCAGCTTTTTTTCGATCTATTTCCACTTCGGCTTCTTTCGGTTTATAAGTCAAAATAGGTAACGGCATTTTGTTAAAAATGAGTAGACATGTAAAAAATACGAGAATACCACCGATTAGACCAAAAGAATTTCTCAAATCGAAGATCAAATTCTGATAAAATCGAAACACATAGAAAAGGTACTTTTTAGATCTAATGGGCTTAGCCGGTCTAACCAAATAATTTTGCTGTATCCATACTAATACGAATCTAACCGATTTCATGAATAAAATGTGACCAATTAACCAACCAACAAAACTACTTGTTAAAAATAATATCTTGTTGTTGTATCGAAACATATAAACGTTGAGTAATCTGAAAAACATTGTACTTGGGAAAAAAAAGAAATGGCTCAATAATTGAAAAAAGAGATTATTCAGGAATATACATTGAATGCTGAGATTACGCGCACGCATTGAATTTTTGCGAGTAGGTCCATCATCAACAAAAAAGTCTTCGTAACTGTACCACATGTAATGAAGGTAAAGATAAGGTACAGTTATGAAAGTTATTGTACGAGGCCTACTCAATACTAGGCGCAGAGGCCTATAATAGATCGATATGAACATCAGGAGCTGTCCTATCATAAAACCAGTTGATGCGGCTACCTCCTTCTCGATTGCTTCTTCTTCTCCTTCTTCTATAACCTGAAAATGAGCTTGGAGAAGTAAGAGATAAGAAGGGCCTATGGATAATGTGGTCAGAAATCCATAATAGAGTCCGACCACAACGACCGAATTCATTAGCTTCATAGCTAGAGATGCGGAATTACCTAGTAGAAAAGATGGAAAAATCATATAAAACTCCTTTTTTTTGTTTCAAATTTTTTGATTCCTACTATTCCTACTATAGTAGAATCGTTTTACTTTGTTTACTATAAGATGCATCATCGTTCTAATTTGTTATAAGATTTTTTTGGGTTAGGCCGACTTCTATTGTTCGTATTTCGATTGTTCGTATTCGACGAAGATTTTTTTTATTTTTTTTTTTCTATAAACAAAGTAGAATTCCCGGAATAAAGAGATTTTGCTATTGAAAAAGCTTTTAACGCTGCCCAATATCCCTTTTTTTTCCAAAAATTTTTACGAATATGCTTTTTGGAAATAGAAGTACGTTTTTTTGGAACTGCCATTTAAAATGGATTACTCATTGTTGTAGTTGGATGTGAAAAACATCTATTGGTCAAACGAATCTTTGTTTACTATTCAATATCCATGTATTTTTTAGATTCTATACCATACAGGGCCTCTTAGTCAAATTTTTCATTATAGAAAAGCATAATCTAACTAAAAATATATGAAATATATATATATATATATATTAAAATTCCCTAAAATATTCAATTAGGAGAAACAAAATTTTCTATGGAGTATAATATTTATTTATAATTTAAAATACTTCGTGCGAAATTGATGAATAAATTTAATAAAAATTAAATAATTAATCAAAATTTCTACTTATACTTAAGATCTCTATATATTTTGTATATTTTTGCTGTATTTCATTTAATTTACATGTGCATATTAAGCCACATCGAAAAATTTAAGTTAGCAAATCTTAATTGAAAAGCTTGAATTTTTTCTTTTTTTTTCGAAAATCTAAATAAATCGAATTTCCAATTTTCAAATTGAAATGATATCCATAATTTAATCCCATAAATTAATTTGTTTAAAGAATCCATAATTTGAGACATTTTAGTGATTTTTTTTTATTCTATGTTATGGTAAAGTAGTAAAGTAAAGTAAAGTAAAGTAAAGTAAAGTAAAGTAAAGTAAAGTAAGAGGTATCATATCCTTTTTTTTCTATAAACTATATAAAATATATAACTATAAAAAAAAAAAGAATATTTTTCTATGTTTTTTTGTTTTTCGTTTGGAACGGAAGACAATCAAATAATTTTTCGTAAAACCAGTTAATAATTATGAATAAACTACTGAATAAACTTATTAAAATAACTAGTTCCTAGTTTTTTGTATTACTTATTTTTTTATTAGATTGTTTATTAGATTTTTAGTAGATCTTCTGATTCATACTATTTTTTAGTCTAATTTTTTTATCTTTATTATATATATTATAAATAACTTAACTGTAAATGTAAAGTAGAATTTTTTTGATTCCTACTTCAGAGACTTCAACATTTTACATTTACTTAAATAATTAAGGATTTACTTTTACTAACAAATTAATTATTTGACCAATTAGAACTTCTTGGTTTGAATATTAAAATAAAAAATGTTTAATAATATTAATTAAAAATTTTATTTAATATAAAATAGTAAATTAACAAATTCTATTTTTTTAAGTTATGTAAAATAAAAACTTGATTTTTTTTATTGGCTTCTTTCAATTCAAAAGAGGCAAGAACCGGCGAATCGTAAACAAAAAATAAAATTTAAATAAAAAATTTAGATATTTGATTATGGAACATATATACCAATATGCATGGATCATACCCTTCACTCCACTTCCGGTTCCTTTGTTAATAGGAGTGGGACTTCTCCTTTTTCCGACGACAACAAAAAATCTTCGGCGTATTTGGGCTTTTTCTAGTATTTTGTTGTTAAGTATAGTTATGATTTTCTCGATGAAGCTGTCTATTCAGCAAATAAATAGCAATTCTATTTATCAATATGTATGGTCTTGGACTATTAATAATGATTTTTCTTTAGAATTCGGCTACTTGATCGATCCACTTACCTCTATTATGTCAATGTTAATTACTACTGTTGCAATTCTAGTTCTTGTTTAT